TTTTTTATATTAGTATTAAAAATAACGGTTTATAAATTTAATATTATAATACTGACTTCCTTTTAACTATATAAATAATTTATATTAATATAAACATTTATTATATAATATATTTATAAAAAATGGGTACTTATTTATAGACCAAATAGTCTTATATTTGAAAAAAAAAATATTTATATATATATAAATAATTTATATTAAATATATATAATTATATTAATTATAATATAAACATATAATTATATATAAATAATTTATATAAATTATATATATATATATATATATATATATTATATACTTAAATTAATTAATATAATTTATTATTAATAATAATAATTTTTATATAAATAAATAATATAATTAATTAATATATATTTAATATAAATAATTAATTGTTTTTATAAATTAATTAATAAAAAAAAAAAAAAAAAATAGGGGGTAATTTAATGGGGAGAATTGTACTTAAATTAATTATTAATTTTTAATTATAATAATAATAAAATTTTATATTAATTTAAATATTTTTTATGTTATTATATAATAAATTTATTTAAATTTATTATTACAAAATTTGGGTTATTAATATTATTTTATTCTAGTTAAATATTTTATTTATATTTTATTTTACATGTAAATTTTTGTGTGAATTATTATTAATTTTAAAAATAAATAATTATAAATTATTCGCAGTAATTAATATTAATTATAAAAGAAATTTTGAATTAGTAATAATATATAGTATTGGTAAAATTTGTGCCAGCTACTGCGGTTATACAAATGATGCAAATAAAAATTTTTAGTATTAGTTAAATTGTATTTATTTAATATATTCATAAATTTATTAGGTGAAATTTTTAAATTTATTTATTATTAATTATTTATTAATTTAAGCTATAAAAATTTTATAATAAACTAGGATTAGATACCCTATTATTAAAATTAAATAATTAAAATGCTAAAGTAGTATTAGTTATATTCTTAAAATTTAAAGAATTTGGCGGTGTTTTAGTCTATTTAGAGGAATCTGTTCTGTTATTGATAATCCACGTTGGACCTAACTTAATTTTGTCTTCAATTTGTATATCGTCGTCATCAGAATATATTATAAGATTAATAATTTTCTAAATATTTTATTAAATAAAATGTCAGATCAAGGTGCAGTTTATGGTTAAGTAGAAATGGATTACAATAAAATTATTTAAACGGATTATTTTTTGAAATAAAAATATGAAGGTGGATTTAATAGTAATATAAAATAGATTATTTATATGATTAAAGCTCTAAAACATGCACACATCGCCCGTCGCTCTCATTTTTAAAATGAGATAAGTCGTAACATAGTAGATGTACTGGAAAGTGTATCTAGAATGACAATTTAAAGCTTAATTAGTAAAGCATTTCATTTACATTGAAAAGAAATTTGTGCAATTCAATTTAAATTGATAATATTTATTTATTAATTTGTTTTTTTTTTATTAAATTATTAATAAAAATAATTTTAATGATTTTAGTTTTAGTAATTTATAATGAATCAATAATTTTAATTATAGTGTATTAGTATTGTAAAAGAATATTGAAATAATTTGAAAAATTTTTATTTTAAAAGAAAATTTTATTTATTGTACCTTGTGTATCAGGGTTTATTAAATAATAAATTATTATATTAATTTTTCTCGAATTTTAAAGATTTAGTTATATAAAAAAGTTATTGTAGAATAACTATTTTGAATATATAATTAGAAATGAAATGTTAATCGTTTTAAAATATATCTAGTTTTTTAAGAAATAAATTTAATTTAGTTTATTTATTTTATTAATTTAATTTTTTTAATTTAATAAATGAATAAAATAATATTTTAAGGGATAAGCTTTAAAATAAATTTTTATATTTTTAATAATTAAAAAATAAATATAAGCTTAAAAATAGCTATTATTAATAAATTTGTTATAATTTATTTTTTATTTAAAATTATTTATTTTTAAATTAAATTTTTTATTAAAATATAATTTTTAATTAGTTAAAATTATAAATTATGATAAAATTAGTATATAAATTTATATAATATAATTAATTTGATAGGTTTAAATGAAGAATTCGGCAAATTAAATATGTTCACCTGTTTAACAAAAACATGTCTTTTTGATTTATATATAAAGTCTAGCCTGCCCACTGAAATTTAAAGGGCCGCGGTATTTTGACCGTGCGAAGGTAGCATAATCAATAGTCTTTTAATTGAAGGCTGGTATGAATGGTTGAATGAGATATATACTGTTTTTTTTAAATTTTTATAGAATTTTATTTTTTAATTAAAAAGTTAAAATATAATTAAAGGACGAGAAGACCCTATAGATCTTTATTTTTATAAATTATAAATTATAAAGAATATTAAAATTTATATTTTTGATAAAATTTTACTGGGGTGGTATTAAAATTTAATAAACTTTTATTTATTGTTTACATTGATTTATGAGTTTTAGATCCTATATTATGGATTAAAAAATTAAGTTACCTTAGGGATAACAGCGTAATTTTTTTAGAGAGTTCTTATCGATAAAAAAGATTGCGACCTCGATGTTGGATTAAGAGTTATTTTTAGGTGTAGAAGTTTAAAGTTTAGGTCTGTTCGACCTTTGAATTCTTACATAATCTGAGTTCAAACCGGCGTAAGCCAGGTTGGTTTCTATCCTTAATTAATTATTATATTGTAGTACGAAAGGACCTAATATAAAAAATATAATTTTAATTTATTTGAAAATTAATAATTTTGTTTACTATTTTGGCAGATTAGTGCAATAAATTTAGAATTTATAAATATAATTTTTAATTATAAATAGTATTGTTTATATATGATTTAATTTTACCTTTAATTGGAAGATTATTATTAGTTATTTGTGTTATAGTAGGGGTTGCTTTTTTAACTTTACTTGAACGTAAAGTTTTAGGGTATATTCAAATTCGTAAAGGACCAAATAAAGTTGGGTTTAATGGATTATTACAACCTTTTAGTGATGCTGTAAAATTATTTACTAAAGAACAAATATACCCTTTAGTGTCTAATTATATTTCTTATTATTTTTCTCCAGTATTTTCATTATTTTTATCTTTGTTAATTTGAATGTGTATTCCTTATTTAATTAAATTATATTCTTTTAATTTAGGGGTGTTATTTTTTTTATGTTGTACTAGATTAGGAGTGTATACTGTTATAATTGCTGGTTGATCTTCAAATTCAAATTATGCTTTACTAGGAGGTTTACGGGCAGTAGCACAAACAATCTCTTATGAAGTTAGTTTAGCTTTAATTTTATTAAGTTTTATTTTTTTAATTGGTAATTATAATTTTATAAATTTTTATAATTATCAATTTTATATTTGATTTATTTTTTTTTGTTTTCCTTTAGGGTTAGTTTGGTTAGCTTCTTGTTTAGCTGAAACTAATCGTACTCCTTTTGATTTTGCAGAAGGAGAATCAGAATTAGTTTCTGGGTTTAATGTTGAATATAGAAGAGGAGGATTTGCATTAATTTTTTTAGCTGAGTATTCAAGAATTTTATTTATGAGAATATTATTTGTTGTTATTTTTTTAGGAGGGGATATTTATAGATTATTATTTTTTTTTAAATTAACTTTTATTTCATTTATTTTTATTTGAGTTCGAGGAACTTTACCTCGATTTCGATATGATAAATTAATATATTTAGCATGAAAAAGTTTTTTGCCTCTTTCTTTAAATTATTTATTTTTTTTTGTAGGGTTTAAAATTTTTTTAATTTCTTTATTATTTTAATGAATAATTTTTAGTATAAATTAATAGAAGGATTTACTTCTTTCTTATGAGTTCAAGACATATGCTATAAAAGCTTATTAATTAATTTAATAATTTATCTCAATACTTAGCTACTAAAGGGTTAATAATAAAGTATGAAAAATATAAAACTGTAAGAATTTGACCGGTTAAAATATATGGGTCTTCTACAGGTCGAGCTCCAATTCAAGTTAATAATGATGCAACAATTACTATATTTCAATATAAAATTTGATTTAATGGATAAAATTGTAATCCTCGGAATTTACTTGAATGAGTGAAAGGTAAAATTAATAAAATTGCAATAGATAAAACTAAAGCAATTACTCCTCCTAATTTATTAGGAATTGATCGTAAAATGGCATAAGCAAATAAAAAATATCATTCAGGTTGAATATGTACTGGGGTAACTAAAGGGTTAGCAGGAATAAAATTTTCTGGGTCTATTAGTAAATAATTAAATTTTCAAATGAATGCTACTAAAATTCATAAAAATACAATAAATCCAAAAATATCCTTATAAATAAAATAAGGGTGAAAAGGAATTTTATCAACATTTCTATTTAATCCAAGAGGATTATTTGATCCTGTTTGATGTAAAAATAATAAATGAATTATTATTAATGCTAAAATAATAAATGGGAAAATAAAATGAAATGTGAAAAATCGGGTTAAAGTAGCATTATCAACAGCAAACCCTCCTCAAATTCATTGAACTAAATCTATTCCTAAATAAGGAACAGCTGATAATAAATTAGTAATTACTGTAGCTCCTCAAAAGGATATTTGTCCTCAAGGTAAAACATACCCTAAAAATCCTGTTGCTATTGTTAAAAATAAAATAATTACTCCAGTATTTCATGTTATATGGTATAAATATGATTCATAATATACTCCTCGTCCAACATGAATAAATAAACAAGCAAAAAAAAATGAAGCACCATTTGCGTGGCAAATTCGTAAGAATCATCCATTATTTACGTCTCGACAAATATGGTTAACTCTATTAAAAGCAGTTTCAATATCAGCAGCATAATGTATAGCTAAAAATAGTCCTGTTAAAATTTGAATTATTAAACATAATCCTAATAATGATCCAAAATTTCATCATGCTGAAATATTAGATGGGGCTGGTAGGTCTACTAATGCATTATTAGCAATACTAATTAAAGGGTGATTTTTTCGAATTGGTTTAAACATTAATTTATTGGTCGTAAAGGACCATAAAATTTTTTAGTAATTTTTACAGTTACTAGTAAAGTTAAAAATAAATAGTTAATTAAAAGTAAAGTAATTAAATTAGTTGGGAAATTATATATTTTATTTAATGATAAAATATTTTCGTTAATTAAATTATTTATATTAGATAATTTTTCTATTTCTATATTTGTAATAAATTGTTCAATTAATGACTTATCAATAAAAAAAAATAAAATACTAAAAATAGAAAAAATAATTAAACTAATTATTGTTAATCTAAATGATATAGAAAATATTTCGTTTGAAGATAAAGATGTTACATAAATAAATAAAATTAATATTCCTCCTAAAAAAATTAAAAATAATACATATGAAAATCAAAATGTTTTTACATAGATTCTAGTAATTAAACAAGTTAAAAAAGTTTGGATTAATAATATTAATCCTATTGATAAAGGGTGTTTTATTTGTATAAAAATAAATCTTATAATTAAACATAATGTTATAATAATTAATTTTGTAATATCAAGAAATAGTTTATTTAAAATATTAACTTTGGGAGTTAGTGAAAAAGAGATTTCTTTTTTCTTGAAGTTTAAAAAGAATTATATCTTAATTTTAGTTTACAAGACTAATGTTTTATGTTAAACTATTTAAACTAATTAAATTAATGGCAAATATATATCTATTATTTATTTTATCAATAATTATATTTATTTTTGGGTGTTTGGTATTTGTTTCTAATCGAAAACATTTGTTATCTACTTTATTAAGATTAGAATTTATAGTATTAAGATTATTTATTTTTTTATTTTTTTATTTAAATTTTATAAATTATGAACTTTATTTTAGAATATTTTTTTTAACTTTTTGTGTTAAAGAAGAGGTTTTAGGTCTTTCAATTTTAGTTTCAATGATTCGAACTCATGGTAATGATTATTTTCAAAGATTTTCTATTTTACAATGTTAAAGTTTGTATTTATATTAATTTTTATAATTCCTCTTTCTTTTTTAAAAAGTAATTATTGAACGGTTCAAAATTTATTATTTTTTTTTACTTTTCTTTTTATAATTAATTTTAGTTCTTTAAATTATTTTAATTATATTTCTTATTATTTTGGGTTGGATATAATTTCGTTTGGATTAATTTTATTGAGATTTTGAATTTGTGGATTAATGTTAATGGCAAGTGAAAAAGTTTATAGATATAATAATTATAAAAATTTATTTATTTTTATAATTTTATTTTTATTAATAATATTAGTATTAACTTTTAGCTCAATAAGAATATTTATATTTTATTTATTTTTTGAAGCTAGCTTAATTCCAACTTTATTTTTAATTTTAGGTTGAGGGTACCAGCCTGAGCGTTTACAAGCAGGAGTATATTTATTATTTTATACTTTGTTGGCTTCTTTACCTTTATTAGTAGGTATTTTTTATATTTTAGATATTAATAATACTTTATCTTTTACTTTATTATTAAATTTTAGTTTTATAGATCTTAATTTATTATATTTATCGTTAATTTTTGCTTTTTTAGTAAAAATACCTATATTTTTGGTTCATTTATGATTACCAAAGGCTCATGTTGAAGCTCCTGTTTCAGGTTCTATAATTTTAGCAGGTATTTTATTAAAGTTAGGGGGGTATGGATTGTTACGGATGTTTTCTTTATTACAAATGAGTGGTGTAAAATATAATTATTGATGAATTAGAATTAGTTTAGTTGGTGGAGTATTAATTAGATTAATTTGTTTACGTCAAACAGATTTAAAGGCTTTAATTGCTTATTCATCTGTTGCTCATATAGGAATTGTATTAAGAGGATTATTAACTTTAACTTATTGAGGATTAACTGGTTCTTATGCTTTAATAATTGCTCATGGTCTTTGTTCTTCAGGACTTTTTTGTTTAGCTAATATTTCTTATGAACGAATAGGAAGACGAAGTTTATTAATTAATAAAGGGCTTTTAAACTTTATGCCAACATTAAGATTATGATGAATTATATTGTGTTCTGGTAATATGGCTGCCCCTCCTACATTAAATTTATTAGGAGAAATTTCTTTGTTAAATAGTATTGTTGCTTGATCATGAGTAACTATAATTATATTAACTTTTTTATCTTTTTTTAGAGCTGCTTATTCTTTATATTTATTTGCTTATAGTCAACATGGAAAGGTTTATTCAGGAGTTCATTTTTTTTCAGTAGGGACTGTTCGAGAATTTTCTTTATTAATATTACATTGAGTTCCTTTAAATATTTTAATTTTAAAAAGAAGTTTTTGTATATTATGAATTTATTTAAATAGTTTAAAAAAAAATATTGATTTGTGGTGTCAATGATATGATTATTTCATTTTAGATCGTGAATAGTTTAGTTAATTATTGTAAAACAAGTTTTTATTTTTTGATCTTTATTAGTATTAGTTTATTTTTAATAAGAATAAAGTTTATTTTAAGAGATTTAGTTTATTTTATTGAGTGAGAGGTATTGTCTTTGCAATCTATATCAATTGTTATAACTTTTTTATTTGATTGAATAAGATTAATATTTATATCTTTTGTTTTGTTAATTTCTTCTTTAGTTATTTTTTATAGTAATCAATATATAGAAGAAGATTATAATATTAATCGATTTATTTTATTAGTTTTAATATTTGTTATATCTATAATATTATTAATTATTAGTCCAAATTTAATTAGAATTTTATTAGGATGAGATGGATTAGGGTTGGTTTCTTATTGTCTAGTAATTTATTTTCAAAATGTTAAGTCTTATAATGCTGGGATATTAACTGCTTTATCTAATCGGGTTGGAGATGTAGCTTTATTATTAGCAATTGCTTGAATATTAAATTATGGAAGTTGAAATTATATTTTTTATTTGGATAGATTGTCTACTAAATTTGAAATAATAATTATTGGAGCGTTGGTAATATTAGCTGCTATAACAAAAAGAGCACAAATTCCCTTTTCTTCTTGATTACCAGCAGCTATAGCAGCCCCTACTCCGGTTTCTGCATTAGTTCATTCTTCAACTTTAGTAACTGCGGGGGTTTATTTATTAATTCGATTTAATGTGTTATTAACTGATTTATGAATAGGACAATTTTTATTATTAGTATCTGGACTGACAATATTTATGGCGGGTTTAGGAGCAAACTTTGAGTTTGATTTAAAAAAAATTATTGCTTTATCAACTCTTAGTCAATTAGGTTTAATAATAAGAATTTTGTCTATAGGGTTTTATAAATTAGCGTTTTTTCATTTATTAACTCATGCTTTATTTAAGGCTTTATTATTTATGTGTGCAGGATCTATTATTCATAATATAAAAAATTCTCAAGATATTCGAATAATAGGAAGATTAAATATAAGAATACCATTAACTTGTAGTTGTTTTAATATTGCTAACTTAGCTTTATGTGGAATACCTTTTTTAGCTGGATTTTATTCTAAGGATTTAATTCTTGAAATAGTAATGTTATCTTATGTGAATAGTTTTTCTTTTTTTCTTTTTTTTTTTAGTACAGGGTTAACTGTATGTTATTCTTTTCGTTTAGTTTATTATTCTATAACTGGAGAATTTAATAGAAGTTCTTTACATCCTTTAAATGATAAAAGTATAACAATATTATTTAGAATTTTTTTTTTAATAATTATAGCAATTATTGGGGGGAGTATACTAAGATGATTAATGTTTTTAAATCCTTCAATGATTTGTTTACCTTTTAATATAAAAATTTTAACATTAATTGTATGTTTGTTGGGGGGTAGTATAGGATATTTACTTACTAATGTTAAATTATTTTTTATTAATAAGGGTTTATATTATTATAATTTAGTTTATTTTGCTGGATCAATATGGTTTATACCTGTTCTTTCAACAGTTGGGATTATTAATTATCCATTAAAATTAGGATTATATTCATTTAAAAGTTTTGATCAAGGATGAAGTGAATTTTTTGGAGGGCAAATATTATATAATCAGTTAAAAAATTATTCTTTATATTTACAAGAATTTCAAAATAATAGTTTAAAAATTTATTTATTAAGATATATATTATGATTTATTATTTTATTAATAATAATTAGTTTTATTAATTATTTAAATAGCTTAAATTTAGAGCATGACACTGAAGATGTTAGGGTGATTATTTTAATTTTTAGATATTTATAAAAAATAAATTTTTATTTTTACATTGAAAATGTAATGTTTTTTTTTAAACTATATAAATGAAATATGTAGATCAAGTAAAAGCTGCTAACTTTTAACTTTAATGGTTTAATTCCATTTATATTTCTTTAATTGGAATTTTAAAAATTCAATTTTATCATTAACAGTGATATACCTCTCTTTGGTTTCAATTAATAAGGTAAATTGAATAATTCAATACTTTTTAAATGCAAATTAAATGTTATAGTTAACTATTACCCTAAAATATGGGTGAATTTCACCTAAGATTAGGCCGAAACTAATTGCAATAAATCGCTTCATATTTATTCATTTCATTCTAAAGCTCCTTGATTTCATTCATGGTATAAACCTACAATTAGAATAAAAATAAAAAATAAACTAGTAATAGTTCAATTAATTAAGTTTGATGATTTAATAATTATAATTATTGGTAATAATAATGCAATTTCTACGTCAAAAATTAAAAAAATAATTGCAATTAAAAAAAATCGTAAAGAAAAAGGAAGTCGAGAAGAATTTATTGGATCAAATCCACATTCAAATGGTGAACATTTTTCTCGGTCTCTAAGTGTTTTTTTTGATAAAAGGGTAGCAAGTATTATTACTACGATGGTAATAATTATAATAATTAAAGTTATTGTTGATAATATTAATATTATTTATACTAAAATTATTTAGTCCTTGTGATTGGAAGTCACATATACAAATATATACTTTATAAATATCTACCTCATCAGTAAATTGAAATATATAAAAATAATCATACTACATCTACAAAATGTCAGTATCATGCTGCTGCTTCAAATCCAAAGTGATGATTTTTTGAAAAATGAAAATTAATATGTCGTAAAAAACAAATAAGTAAAAATGTTGTTCCAATTAATACATGTAATCCATGGAATCCCGTTGCTATATAAAATGTTGATCCATAAACTGCATCAGCAATTGTAAATGGGGCTTCAACATATTCATATGCTTGAAGAATTGAAAAATATACTCCTAAGACAATAGTAAAAAATAATCCTTGTGTAGTTTGAGAGTGATTTCTTTCTATTAATCTATGGTGGGCTCATGTTACTGTAACCCCTGAAGCTAATAAAATAGCAGTATTTAATAAAGGAATTTGGAATGGATTAAATGCTATAATTCCTACAGGAGGTCATGTTATTCCTAATTCAATAGTTGGAGATAATCTACTATGAAAGAAA